CAACTTTAGCCGCGGCTTATATAGGTGAATCCATGGAGGGCCATCATTGAAATAGTCTTTTCATTTTTTAGCTTAGCCCCGTCCGTGTGTCTCAAGATAATTAGTTCACTTAGGGAATTGGGGAAATATACAACTATGCCATAGACGACCTAGAGTAATAGCAAAAAAAGTACGTTGATATTCAAAAGGAAATAAATATAAAAGACCTTTTTCCTAAAATTGATTTTCCTTCACTTAATATCATACTTCTTATCAATGAATATTTGCTTTATCTTTCTATTGGTTAGCCCATCTCATTATTCTTATTAACTCCTTATTCAAAATCAAAACAATTTAAAAAAGAATTCTTCCCAAGAAGTCTTGTGGTATATGTTTACGACGGGTGATTCAATTAAATAAACTGAACGGGGAACTGATTCCCCGTTCAGTTTATTTAATTGAAGGATTTACCAAAATCTAAAAAAAAATTACATAAACTTAGATCAATCAAGTAATGATGTTTCTTTGAATATGCATATGTAATGATTTTCTTTATACATCTGGTAATGATTCGGTCTAAAAAATGAATCCATTTAGAAAGGACGAAAAGAATTTAATTAAAGGGATTCATAAAAAAATGAGCTGGGTAGGGGAGGGGGTCGTCGAACTAGGTATATATAATTGAATGACTATTAAGCCAACCCTTGTAGAAGTTTCGACGCTTGATTCTCAAATAAATACGGTTGAATCTAAGATGAATAGTTGGTTTACGTTCTAGAATAAAGACATGTATATGTGATATTAGACTAGTATCTCTTAGATTTCTATTTCATTTGACCTACTACTGAAATTTGTAATTTCGATCGGGATTCCAATACAATAGAAGTCCTTCCGTCTCGTTGTGACTGTGAATTGAATGAACAAACGGATGAAATCCAGAAAAATTCCAAATAACAGTTCGAACTAAGAAATGGAAGAACAAAAGTTGTATAGGAGTCACAAGAACTCTGTGGATGGAAACTCAAGATATCGAAGTAGTTCTGACGATTCAATAAATAATATTATTACTTGTACTTCAATTACTTCTCAATTCGATGGATGAATCCTAGCGATGGAATAATGAAGTTCTAATTCATTGATTGATTGTATCATTAACGATTTCTTTTTTTGTTACGAGGAACTTATCATGAATCCAATCATTTCTGCCGCTTCCGTTATTGCTGCTGGGTTGGCCGTAGGACTTGCTTCTATTGGACCTGGAGTTGGTCAAGGGACTGCTGCGGGTCAAGCTGTAGAGGGTATCGCGAGACAGCCTGAGGCGGAGGGAAAAATACGAGGCACTCTATTGCTTAGTCTAGCTTTTATGGAAGCTTTAACAATTTATGGATTGGTTGTGGCATTAGCACTTTTATTTGCGAATCCTTTTGTTTAATCTTATCTTATAAAAAAGATAAGACCTTGTCGTTTGCTTTTTCAAATTCTATCAAGATTTCCTCCCTACGATTACTTTTTCGTTGAGAAAATAACCTACAGGAAGGGCCGATGAAGAATTAGCATACTGACTCGCTTTCATCCTTTCAGTTCGTAGACCAAGGGAACTTTTTTAAGTGAGTCTTACTATCCCCATAATCCAAAAAGGGGGCGGTTCAGAATTGAGAACTAACTCAAAAATTTTTTGACTCGATTTCAGAAAAAGAAAAAAAAAAAGAGAGTAAATAAAAAGCGAGGTGAAGTGATACAAAAATAACTCTGTTCGGTTTTTTAGTCGATCTATAAGAGGAGAGCATATGAAAAACGTAACCGATTCTTTCCTTTCTTTGGGCCCCTGGCCGTCTGCTGGGAGTTTCGGGTTTAATACCGATATTTTTGCAACAAATCCAATAAATCTAAGTGTAGTGCTTGGTGTATTGATCTTTTTTGGAAAGGGAGTATGTGCGAGTTGTTTATTTCAAGAATAGGCTGGACCAACCAGCTGTACCCTTTAGTTTTCCTTAGAACTAGGAGAGAGGGGTGCATGATCTCGCGAATTACTTCTGAATCAATTAATAAATTCTCTGTAAGAACCATAGCATTTCGTGATTTATTGGTAAATCTACTTCGATTCTCTCTCAACCAATAATGCGGGACTATTAACATGGTTAAAGCAAACCGTTTGAAGTCAAGACACTGCATTGCATGGTACTCTTTCTATCACTATGTTAATTATAGAGATGTTTTCAAAATGAATATTGTATCGATATAGGATACTCATATTGATAAAATAATTTGAACTGTTTATTGTAAAAACGGGCATTTTCACCTTTTTAGCCAATGCTTAATTGACGACCTGTGTCTTAGTCAGAATATTTTTTGAAAAAAAAAGAAACAACTTTGCTGACAATTACATATTTTTTTTTGATTTTGTCAGAAGAGTCCTCCGAATTTTTTTCGGCTTGCATAAGTTTCCATATCTTTTTGGAATATGAACAAAGAAGAGAGGATAAGCTCATTATATTCATAAAAAACACAAAAAAACGTATGA